AAAAGATTTCATTTCATCCGGGAAAAGCCATCTTTTTCTCAACAATGTCTTTGTGATTTGATCCAATAGCCTTTCGTTAGATAGTAACAGACTTGATAGATACTCATAACTCTCACATAGAGTCTTAGAACCGAAAGAGTCATTCGATGCTAAAGCGCTGGCTAGGAACGATTTCTTGCGATCTAATAACCATTCGATCATCTCTTTCTTCTCGATCATCTCTTTCTTCGGCCTCCGCCTTGACTGAAAATACCTTCCAAAATCATCAAAATCACGTGGGGCTTTAACTGCCTCGTGGGCTTCCTCTAGAGAAGGCATCTCGAACAGCCTGTCGTCTACGCCCAAGTCGAAGTCTAAGTCGAAGTTTGCTACAGGTTCTTCTACAGGTAAAAAGAAAGAGAAATAGTAGGCCGAGTTCACTAGTTTAAGGAATGGATCTGGGTCTGGAGGGTACCAAAAAAATACGTTGTTTCGCACAAAGCCGCGGTCTTTGAAAAATCTATCTTGTATCCGGAACTGCGCGAGCCCGACATCATTCTTTTCAAAATTACCCTTGTAATACAACGGGTGAGGCTGAGACTTTAAATAACGCTCTTTAGGCTCCTCATACTCCTCATCCTCTAACTCTATCTCCTCTTCAGTTAACTTTTTCTCCTCTTCAGTTAACTCTTCCTCGTACTCGTACTCTTCCCATAGATTTCGATATCGTGGATACTCAGCCTCATACACATTCCTCCAACACAAGAACTTCCGCTTCAATTTATCCTTCTTTTCCACTAGAACCACAGTTTCGAATAGGAGGGCATGGGGGTCCCATATAGTAGGAGCCCGAAATACGAGGCCCGGAATTAGCACTTCCGGCGTCAAAACTAATCCATCTAGACGACATTCATCTCTATACATTCGTGAAAGGATACAAGAAGCCCGTGCATGGTGGAATAGTTTGTAGGCAGTCCTTCGTTTGGTCGAAAAAGGGGGTGTCACTCGATCATTATCAAACTGACTCCAATCCCGTGAGGGTACCAGCATAGCGCAGTCTAATTCTAGTAAGCTATGAACTAGCTCAGAATCTGGGGCAAAGTCTTCAAAATAATGGAGCGCCCTTTTGTCATCGGGCCCGACTCGAAGATTTTCAGCGACCAATCCGGCAGAACAACTCAAAAGATAAAGAAAGATCGTCAATCGCTTGATGCTCATTCCAAGTTCGAAAAACCACTTGTACACATAAGAATACAGGTCATGACAAAATTTCCGATTACTATAGTTATTACTATAGATAGATAGAATCGTATCTATAGGGAAATTCTTACCTAGAAGTATACTTTGTGCAATAGCCCTTGCTATCTGATACAAAAAGAACACATGATCCGGAATCGATGCTATCTGGACTGCGAAATCCCAATTTCTTCTATGACAAGCGAATCGAATTGTATTAGTGTCTAGAATTGATTTATTCTGTGTAATACTAATCGATAGGGCCTCATTGGTAAGTGCTACAAAATTGAGTAAATTGTAACCCACGTCTCTGGGCCAAAATTCATTAGTATAGAACATCTTCTTTTCCAAATGAAATCCCCTAGTATCTGAAAGAGTGAAAACGTTCTTTCGTTGTTGTGGAATAGAAAACGGTCGTATATGAATGCATGTCTGGAATCTATTCAAATCTAGTAGATGGGGATCCACGCGTTGGGGAATAGAAGTCGAAGCAATAACAAGAACATCTCCAATGGGCCCTCCTCCTTTTTCTTTTTCGAAGGCTTTCTTACAAAATAATTCCTCGTTGAGAAAGTTCGTTACTAGACCACGCGATAAGTAACTAGTCTCCTCCCTAAACAGATCTTGAACGTCTGGAATACATAGTATGCATGGAACCATTAACTTTGCTATTTCGAATTGCCAGAAGATAGAAAAATATAGGGAGCATTCTATATCCGCCGGCGGTAACCTCCACCGTAGGTCCAGTTCCTTCCAGGTGTAGTACAGAGATTCTCGCCATAGGAACTTATAGTGAGTAAATAGCTCCTTCTCTAGACTCGAGAAATGAGAGTCCCAATTCACCTCGTCCAAATAAAAAGGGTAGAAAGAGGGATAGGGATACTTATCAACACTACGCCTTTCCAAATCCTCACTATACTTGCGGATTTTGAGTCGTTTTTTTTCCATTTCTTCCAATCGAGACGAAAACATTTTAGAGAGCAAACTATCCTCCGTATCCAGCTTCATCTCCTCCCAGCCCTTACCCAATCCACACCATTTGGAATCCAGCTTCAGAATATCCTCCATAGCTTCCTGGCTACTCTTATCAAAAATCGCCGTCGGATACCAGGCTTCGTTCAGAACTAGCGTAATGAAAGGAAGATTGCAGTTTGTCGCTAGGTATTTGACCCAATAGGATTGTCCAATATCTACAGAACCTACCACTAAAATACCCCTAGGGGGAGATAGGTTTTGGACGAACGGAACAGAGAGTGGTCCACATGATAAAGGTACAAAAGGCGTCATTAACTGAGACTGAGTAGATAATACCCGTCTTTCTACTGAAGCTACTGAAGAGGGTGAATTGAACTTATACTTATAAGAAATTAGAGACTTGTTATGAAGGTCAAATAAGTATCGGAAGTAAAATGCTGCCGGTTGTTCACTCATTTCATAACCAAACTCCTTCTTGGAGAAATTCTCACTATGAGTCAGATTCCAGAGAATTTGATCAATCCTTTTTTCTCTCGATAAGCTTAAGTTGAATAAATGAAACAAGAAGTCTCTTTCGGCCCTAAAAACAAAATTGTTGCTGCTGGCCCAGGATTCTATTGGTTGATGATCCGTCCACTCAACATCACTATAGTAATAGGACGACCTGATTTTTTGTTTTATCAATGAATAGATCTCTTTACTTGTATGACTTAGATATTGATGTCTCCAAGCGATGGTATTTGGTATGAGACTTATGAGATCGCTGATATTATCGATGAGATTGATATTCAAAGATTTCTTATGTATTGATTGGATCCCATCAGCCTTCAATCGCATGCCAAAAGCTCCTATTTCCTTTCTAAAATACCCGAATTGTTTCCAAGCAACTAAAAAGGGATTCGTTAACCGGAAAGAACCACCTATAAGATCCTTATACAGAAGTTCTTCCACCTCAATCCTGTATGATGCAATCATTTTGCAGAGTTTGGCCATTTCTACTAGCGTGCAAAGTGTTTCTAGATCAAAAAACGGAATGGCATGCACCGGAAGATCGAACAGATATGCAGCAGCAACAAGCAGAAGGAAAGGGATTGAATAAAGGAACTCCCGAGCATTTGGAAATCTCAGATGTATCGTTGACTCATTCTTTCCAGGAATCCCTTGTTTGCCCAGATAAAGTGCATACTTGACCTTAATATTTATCCATCTCTTCCATTCTTGAAGATAAATTTGACGCAATTCTTTATACTTTTTACACAATTCTTGATACCATTTTTGACACCATTGACACAATACGTTATACAATTGACAATACAATTGACAGGATTCTGTATAAAATAGATACAATTTGGGCTTCTCTTCAATCTTATTAAGAATCCATTTACCGAATTTTTCATACAATTCTTTCAATTTTTTATATATTTTTTGATATGTTATTTTCTCTTCGTTTTTCTCTTCGTTTTTCTCTTTTTGTTGATATTTGTGTTGATATTTTTTAAAAAGGTCTTGCTGACTAATCCATTGAAACACCTTTTTAGAAAATTGAAAAATTTTTAGAAACCATTTTAGCCCAGAAATCAATTGACACAAGTCTTGATAGAATTCTTTCGGACTACGACGACTCCATTGACAGAATTTTTGATACAATTTTTGATACAATTTTTGATACAATTTTTGATACAATTCTTGATACAATTCTTGATACAATTTTTGATACAATTCTTGATACAATTCTTGATACAATTGACATAATTTTTGATACAATTCTTGCTGACGAATTCGCCATGCTCGATAGATAGAATTAAGAAAAAAGACTCCATATCTCCTTAACCTCATCCATAATCGGTCTAAATAAGTCTGTAAAGTCTGTAAAACTATCCTATTTACTCGCTCAGTAAAGAAGCATTGGATATATCTTTTTAACCTTAGCTTCCCCCTTTTTGAGAAAATTGAAGACTCTTTTTTAAAGGCTCTATACAGCTGCATGATCAAAAAGGATTTCTTTCTAATTATCCGTTTTTTATTCTTTTTGGGTGGTAAATCTTTCTCATAATCTGGGAGGTGAATCCAACCCATGTTTGAATTGAGATCGATAAACTGCTGCAAGTTATTCCTTTCTGAATCAGATAGATTCATATCTGAAAGAGGTTGACACTCAGTTCTTTCAAAATTGACGATTTGTCCCTCTGTTAGAGGTGTTCCAGAAATGTCTGCGATTGAGTAAATCGTTCTACGAACGAATAGATCGGATCGAGTTAGAAATTGGAAAGATTTAGAAAAGTTATACCTTTCGTCACCACTTTGTGGATTAGGTATGCATATGTTAGATACCTGTGACTCGATTGGTGAAATAGTATCTCTCTCCAAAAAAGCAGTTTTAGCGACGCACAAAGAAGATCTTGTGTTGCGAATGAACAAGATATTGAGGAATTGTCTATACGTAAGATCATAATTATTGATAGGGGCCTTTTCTATAGAAAAAGGGAATCTTTTGTTACAATAGAAGCAGAAGTGATGTGAATTATTCAAGAATCGAAGTCTATTTGCTTTATAAAAAGAAGAAAGCAATGAACTTCTATGAAAAGGTTTCACGGGATTCAGCCAATTGTCTTGATCGTGGGCTATCATTGAAAAATAAGAATCCAAGGATTGCCTGCGATTTTTTATAGTAGGGAATGAGTCACTCATCCACTTTTTGAACAAAGATGGTGATATTGCTCCTCCATCGATCAATAATCTCGATTTTTGGGAATCCAATAAGGAGGCTTTCAATTTTGTCACATGAACGATTTGAAGACCTATTGATTCTAACAACGGATTGCAGACTTCATCATTCGGACCTTTCAATTCATAAATGTGGATCTTGGACCTATGAGTGGGGATATCCCCGAAACTCACAAAGAAAACGGAAAGGGACTTAGACAAATATTTGAAAAAATATTTCAAATATTGCAAATATTTCAAATATTTCAGTTCAATCGAATAACGTAATCGATTGAAGACTACTTGAAAAGCGAAGACTACTTGAAAAGGGCTATGGAACTGGATATTTTTGATCTCATTTTTGATCTCATTGAACCATTTGATCACTTTTTTGATCTCATTGAACCATTTGATCACATTGAACCATATGTATCTATATGTATCAGGATCCCGATTCACGGATCCCTCCGTTCGAGAAATCAAAAGAAGAGGATCGAACCCTTTCTTCGGACTCTTTTTCCAATTCGAAAAATATTGGTTGATCGTAGATTTCATTCGAATTCTATGATTCAGAGTATCCTTTCCGATTTTATCCCTTTGAACTCCAGATTCGAACCCGCAGGAGATACGAAGACATACTTTTCTGATCCTTCGATAAAAAGATTCATTCTTTTCATAAAAAATAGGAGGTAGAACCAAGAAAGGTTTCTCTTGCGATTTATCCCTCGAGTTGAGTACCTCATTCAAGAATTGTTTTTGATACAATCCGGAGGAATCAATAGAAAAGGCAAGTCCCTTAATCAGATCCGGCTCGGTTAGTAATAGAGTGAATAGAGCTACCATTTCTTGAAATCGCTCTTCGGATTCAAAATCGTGGTGTAACGTGTATCCCCCCCTGTTCCCGTCATGGAATAGATGAAATAAATCAAAAAATGGATTCTTGTTCAAGAATGAAATCTTATTGGAACTGACCATATACGGTTCACCCTTCGGACCCCTATCACATCCCGAATCTGAGGAAATAGGATGAATTGAGACGCTTTTTTGTAAATACGGAATTATCTTCAATAGATTAACCATTTCTTTCTTTTCCGATCGCCTGGAAGTGACAAAAGAAAGATCTTGTTCTTTCTTCAAGAATCTCTGATCTCGAGTGGACCTCTGAGTAGGATTTGAACTCAGATGAAGTTCTAATTCTGACCACCTGTTAGAGAAAAAAAATTCTGACCCGTTAGTTATTGGAAGAACCAAAGTACTCTCTTTCGGATATAGGAAACAACTCTTTTTTCCTTTTCGATTTCGAAGAGAGAGGAACGAAACAATCAGCCTATTCATATGGGAAGACCAAAAGGATTCTTCCAACGTATCATTTCTGCCTCCAATTGAAATGGAATTCATAGATATAGGAAGAAGGCCTATCAAATAGCTATTTTTTCTTTCGACCATATCTCGATTGTTAAGACGATATAGAAGGACCGATACTACAAAAAAAAATAGGACACCCTTGATCGTGAATTTGAAATATGGATTTCTTTTTGAACCCGGTGGTGAAAGTATCAGACTCCAAATTTTTGGATCAAAGAGTTTGAGAAAACGTTCTTGGTGGAAAAAGATTTGAATGAAAAAGAACGTTAATTGGAGACGCGAATAGAAATAATAGGCCAAAGGGACAGGATTGTGAGAATTCTTGATATCTCTCAATACCTCTCTCAATTCCCAAAGCCATAATTTGAATTCTTTTTTTATTTTCATAATGAAAAGATGGAAAAATAGAAATATAGAAATATATAAAGCCTTAGGCTTTAAGGTACTTACAGAATACAGTCTCTTTTTTATACATATTCTTTCTTTTTTTTATTACTATGAAAACGACTGATTCAGTGGTATATGTGCCAAAGGCATTTTTGTGATCAATTCTGAGTGAAAGATCATCAAAAAGAAATGTGTCTACATTATACATTATTACATTACAATTTTGAATAAACAAGAATAAATAAGAAAAGAAAGTAGAAGAATGTCATCTTATGTAATTATGAAAAATGAATAATAGGAAATAATAGGAATAGAAGTCGTCTTATAGCTAGAACGAATAATTGAATCTAGGTTCTCTCTATTTAATTAAACTATCAAATCTCGATTCGATTCGAATTCTCTATTCAAAACTCTAGATTCTATTATATCCAAATAGCATGCAAATAGATAGAGACTCGCTAGCTCAGTTTAAGTAGAAAACGCAACAGCGAGTTTCCCTTTTTGAATTTAGAAGTGGAAAAAGAACTTTGCACGCGTACCATGTTTCTCCTGGATAACCACCTTTCCGACCTCTTCCCTAAGGATCTTATAGAAAAGAGAAAAAGCTGCTTCTTTGTTGAATCCTTCGCTTAGATATTCTTTTACAATAGTAAAGACTCGTTCAAGAGAGGTTTCAATTGCATGCACTTTATTATTCGCTTTTTCACGAATACCACGAACAATTTCCTCCTTGATCCTATCCATCAAAACGTTAATCCGATCATCGTTTTTTAATGCATAGTCGATGAATCTTATCAACGCTCGATGAATCATTTTTTTGATGAAATTGTCTAGTTCTATTTCCAATTTCACGTTTCGTGGCAAGATACGACTTCCCAGTCCAAGTTCCATCTCCAACTCTGGTAGAAGAATACCAAGCAAAAGATGGACTAATTCAGGTACGGTCGAATCTTCATAGATCTTGTATCTTTCCCCACTGCTTTGTAAGAGTAAGGTCGAGAAATTGATTGTAAAACCTAGTTTTCTATACTCTTCATAATAGCACTCCAGTTTTGAGTAAAAGATATAATATACAAGATCTAGGAGATGATCATTCGTTAACCTTTGCAGGTATATCACGAAAGAATCGAATACCCTTTCCATTTTCATTTTGAGTTCAATACTTAGAACTTCCTTGATGCGAGTCTTGTCGACTGACTTGTACCCATACATCGATTGATACATTTGTTCGCTTAGTCCGACAACAAGAAACCTAATTTTACTAGCCTGTTGCTGAAATAATATCTCGATTATGACCTGCGAAACCTTGATTACGAAGACATAATAAATCCTTTTGAAACTAGTTCTCATAAGATCCCTCCTTAATACTTAAAGTAGCTCGAATTAGCACTATCCCACCCACCCATCGTTCGTCTATTGCGTATTGCGCTAAGAAATCCAAAAAAAAGACCTATGAAAACGACAGACTGAATGAGATGGAAGTAAGCCATTAACGAATAGTTTCTGAGAAATCTGATAAATAACATAGAATTGGCCTACTCATTGGTTCTAAAAATTGATTGTTATTATACGATAATAGCTAGATACTCTGTTCTTTTCTTCTTTTCTATTCTATTTAAGTCAGTATAAATCGAAAACGCAACAGCGAGTTTCCCTTAGATTTCATTGTAGGAAGATACCCACGAAGCATCCATGGCTGAATGGTTAAAGCACCCAACTCATAATTGGCGAAGTCGTAGGTTCAATTCCTACTGGATGCATACCAATGGGATAGGAGAAGTCTATTGGAATTGGATCTCTATCAATGAAATCTCAGCATACATACATAAGGAATTGTTTGCTATATTCATTCCTTAATAGGAAACGTAAGAACTAGCATTCTTATTGAGAATAGAACTCATAGGCAAGAAGATTTATGGATACTCTTATATACCCAATTCTTACAGACAAAAGTAATCGATTACGCTCTCAAAATCAATATACTTCTAATGTCGAATCAGGATCAACTAAAACAGAGATAAAGCATTGGGTCGAACTCTTCTTTGGTGTGAAGGTAAGAGCTATGAATAGTCATCGACTCCCGAAAAAGGGTAGAAGAATGGGACATACAATGCATTACAAACGTATAATAATTACCCTTGAAAGGCCTATTCCACCTCCTAGCTACCTCTTTCTATTAGAATTCGAAAGAAAAGAACTTCAATAAAAATACTGAAAAGCATGGCCATACCTTTCTACATAACTTCTACCCCGAGGACACCCAATAGAACCGTAGACAGTCAAGTGAAATCCAATCCACGAAACAATTTGATCTATGGACAGG